GCTATTGGAGATCCCATTTCCGTACCAACTCAAGATATGCTTATTGGCCTCTATGTATTAACGAGTGGGAATCGCCGAGGTATTTGTGCAAATAGGTATAATCCATATAATTACAGAAATTATCAAAATAGAAGAATTGACGATAATAACTATAAATATACAAAAGAAAAAGAGCCCTTTTTTTGTAATTCTTATGATGCAATTGGAGCTTATCGGCAGAAAAGAATCCTTTTAGATAGTCCTTTGTGGCTCCGGTGGCGACTAGATCAACGCGTTATTACTTCAAGAGAAGCTCCCATCGAAGTTCACTATGAATCTTTGGGTACCTATCATGAGATTTATGGACACTTACTAATAGTAAGAAGTATAAAAAAAGAGATTCTTTGTATATATGTTCGAACCACTGTTGGTCATATTTCTCTTTATCGAGAAATCGAAGAAGCTATACAAGGGTTTTTAGGGGCCTGCTCATATGGTACCTAATCATATGTTATCCAAGCTAAGTAGTTCTATGAAACCAGTGTGACTTCGAGTCCCTCCAGCTCAACTAGGACCATAATTCCTGGATTTATACGCGAATCAAGATCGAGAAAAGGAAGTTTTCCAATCATTGACTCAAACCCATTGTCAAACCCTACTCATTGGAATATGGAGGTACTTATGGCAGAACGGGCCGATCTGGTCTTTCGCAATAAAGTGATAGATGGAACTGCCATTAAACGACTTATTAGTAGATTAATCGATCACTTCGGAATGGCATATACATCACATATTCTGGATCAAGTAAAGACTCTGGGGTTCCGGCAAGCCACTGCTACATCCATTTCATTAGGAATTGATGATCTTTTAACAATACCTTCTAAGGGATGGTTAGTCCAAGATGCTGAACAACAAAGGTTAATCTTGGAAAAACACCATCATTATGGAAATGTACACGCGGTAGAAAAATTACGACAATCTATTGAGATATGGTATGCTACAAGTGAATATTTGCGACAAGAAATGAATCCTAATTTTCGGATGACTGATCCTTTTAATCCAGTCCATATGATGTCCTTTTCGGGAGCTAGAGGAAATGCATCTCAAGTACACCAATTAGTAGGTATGAGAGGATTAATGTCAGACCCACAAGGACAAATGATTGATTTACCTATTCAAAGCAATTTACGGGAGGGATTGTCTTTAACAGAATATATCATTTCTTGTTATGGAGCCCGCAAAGGAGTTGTGGATACTGCTGTACGAACATCGGATGCTGGATATCTTACACGGAGACTTGTTGAAGTAGTTCAACACATTGTTGTACGTAGAACAGACTGTGGCACCATCCAAGGGATTTTTGTAAGTTCTCGAAATGGGATGATGTCGGAAAGAATTTTTATCCAAACATTGATTGGCCGTGTATTAGCAGACGATATATATATAGGATCGCGATGCATTGCCGTTCGAAATCAAGATATTGGTATTGGACTTGTCAATCGATTCATAACCTTTCAAACACAACCCATCTGTATTCGAACTCCCTTTACTTGTAAGAGTACGTCTTGGATCTGTCGATTATGTTATGGCCGGAGCCCTACTCATGGCGACCTCGTCGAATTGGGAGAAGCTGTAGGTATTATTGCGGGTCAATCTATTGGGGAACCCGGCACTCAACTAACATTAAGAACTTTTCATACCGGTGGAGTATTCACCGGAGGTACTGCAGAACATGTGCGAGCCCCTTCTAATGGAAAAATAAGATTCAATGAGGATTTGGTTCATCCCACACGTACACGTCACGGGCATCCCGCTTTTCTATGTTCTATAGACTTGTATGTAACTATTGAGAGTGAAGATATTATACATAACGTGACTATTCCACCAAAAAGTCTTATTTTAGTTCAAAACGATCAATATGTACAATCAGAACAAGTGATTGCTGAGATTCGCGCGGGAACATACACCTTTCATTTTAAAGAGAGGGTTCGAAAACATATTTATTCTGACTCAGAGGGGGAAATGCACTGGAGTACCGACGTATATCATGCACCCGATTTTACATATAGTAATGTACATCTCTTACCAAAAACAAGTCATTTATGGATATTATCAGGAGGCTCGTACAAATCCAGTGTAGTTCCTTTTTCACTCCATAAAGATCAAGATCAAACGAACATTTATTTTCTTTCTGCCAAAGGAAAAGCTATTTCTAGCTTTTTAGTAAATACAGTAAATAATGATCAAGGGAAACACAAATTCTTTACTTCGGGTCTTTCTGGTAAAAAAGAAAGCAGTATTCCTGATTATTCAGAATTTAATCGAATCATAGATACGGATCATTCTAATCTCATATTTCCTTCTCTTCTCTACAAAGATTCTGATTTCTTTTTATTGGCAAAGAGGCGAAGAAATAGATTCATCATTCCATTCCAATGGATTCAAGAACGAGAGAAAGAACTACCGCCTCGTTCCAGTATTTTGATTGAAATACCGATAAATGGTATTCTTCGGAGAAAAAGTATTCTTGCTTATTTTGATGATCTTCAATACAGAAGAAAGGGTTCAGGAATTACTAAATATGGGGCTATAGGCTTGCATTCAATCCTCAAAAAAGAGGATTTAATTGAGTATGGAGGAGTCAAAGAACTTAAGCCAAAATACCAAACGAAAGTAGATCGATTTTTTTTCATTCCCGAGGAAGTGCATATTTTACCTGAATCTTCTTACATAATGGTACGAAACAATAGTATTATTGGAGTAGATACGCGAATCACTTTAAATACAAGAAGCCGAGTAGGCGGATTGGTCCGAGTGGAGAAAAAAAACAAAAGGATTGAACTTAAAATCTTTTCTGGAGATATCCATTTTCCTGTAGAGATGGATAAGATATTACGACACAGTGGCATCTTGATACCACCGGGAAGGGTAAAAAAAAGATTGAAGGAATCAAAAAGATTGAAAAATTGGATCTATGTCCAATGGATCACACCTACCAAGAAAAAATATTTTGTTTTGGTTCGGCCCGTAATCATATATGAAATAGCGGATGGTATAAATTTAGAAAAACTTTTTCCCCAGGATTCGTTGCAGGAAAAAGATAATTTAGAACTTAGAATTGTAAATTATATTCTTTATGGAAATGGCAAACCTATTTTGGGAATTTCCGGAACCAGTATTCAATTAGTTCGGACTTGTTTAGTGTTGAACTGGGACCAAGGCAACAAAGGTTCTTCTAGCGAAGAAGCCCACGCTTCCTTTGTTGAAGTAAGTACAACAGGTCTGATTCGCGATTTCCTAAGAATCAACTTAGTGAAATCCCATATTTCGTATATCAGAAAAAGAAATGATCCGTTAGGGTCCGTATTGATCTCTGATAATAGGTCAGATCGTATCAATCCATCTTATTCTATTTGTTCCAAGGAAAGTATTCAACAATCACTTAAAGAAAATCAAGGAACTATTCATACGTTGTTGAATAGAAGTAAGGACTCTCAATCTTTAATAATTTTGTCATCATCTAATTGTTTTCAAATGGGTCCATTCAACGATGTAAAAGATTACAATGTGATAAAAGAATCAATTAAAAGAGATCCTCTAATTCCAATTAGGAATTCGTTAGGCCCTTTAGGAACAGCCTGTCAAGTTACAAATATTTATTACATTTTAAAAACTCATAATCAGATCTCGGTAACTAAATATTTGCAACTTGACAATTTAAAACAGACCTTTCAAGTACTTAAATATCTTTTAATGGACGAAAAAGGGAGAATTTATAATTCCGATCCATGCAGTAACATCCTTTTTAATCCATTCAACTTGAATTGGCATTTTCTCCATCATAATTATTGTGAAAAAAGATCCACAATAATTAGCCTTGGGCAGTTTCTTTTCGAAAATGTCTGTATAACCAAACATGGACCACACCTAAAATCAGGTCAAGTTATAATTGTTCAAATTGACTCTGTAGTAATAAGATCGGCGAAGTCTTATTTGGCCACTCCAGGAGCAACTGTTCATGGACATTATGGAGAAATACGTTCCGAAGGAGATACATTAGTTACATTTATATATGAAAAATCGAGATCTGGTGATATAACGCAGGGTCTTCCAAAAGTGGAACAGGTGTTAGAAGTGCGTTCAATTGATTCAATATCAATGAACTTAGAAAAGAGAGTTGAGGGTTGGAACGAACGTATAACACGAATTCTTGGAATTCCTTGGGGATTCTTGATTGGTGCTGAGCTAACTATAGTGCAAGGTCGTATTTCTTTGGTTAATAAGATCCAAAAGGTTTATCGATCCCAGGGTGTGCAGATCCATAATAGACATATAGAAATTATTGTGCGTCAAATAACATCAAAAGTGTTGGTTTCAGAAGATGGAATGTCTAATGTTTTTTTACCCGGAGAACTAATTGGATTGTTTCGAGCGGAGCGAACGGGGCGTGCTTTGAAAGAAGCGATTTGTTACCGAGCTATATTATTGGGAATAACGAAAGCATCTCTAAATACTCAAAGTTTCATATCCGAAGCAAGTTTTCAAGAAACTGCTCGAGTTTTAGCAAAAGCCGCTCTACGTGGTCGTATCGATTGGTTGAAAGGTCTGAAAGAGAATGTTGTTCTAGGGGGGATGATACCCGTTGGTACCGGATTCAAAGGATTAGTGCACCGTTCAAGGCAGCATACTAACATTTCTTTGGAAACCAAAAAGAAGAATTTATTTGAGTGCGAAATAAGAGATATTTTGTTCCACCACAGAGAATTATTTGATTTTTGCATTTCAAAGAATGTACATGATACATCAGAACACTTATTTCTAGGATTTAATGATTCTTAAGAGCAGATTTATCCCTTATTTTCTATTTGTGTTGCAGTCATTTGATTTGGTAATAGTACTAAAGATAATAACGAATAGAAAGAATAAAAAAAAGATGTAATGGCTTGGATCGTGTATCAACGACCAATCTCCGTTAGAAGAGAAGGTTCCGTGGGAACAATTATTTATTTCTATTTTCAGGG